AAACATAATTTGAAATCAAAATCGAAGAATCGTTCATGAATTCGCAGTCAAGTCAATAGTTAATGGTTCCATTTTATCATGAATTTTTACTTTTGTGACTGAAAGTCTATATATTTGCAAAGGTATGGATCCAATCAAAATAAAAAGGAAACATTTTTTTTAGTAGGAAGGGAATTAAGGAAAAGGGATTCAAAATGAATAAAAAAAAAATAAGTTCAGTAATCCATCCAAAAGAGGTAATATTTTCATCTATTTTGTATCGTTTTGGCGGCATGGCCGAGTGGTAAGGCGGAGGACTGCAAATCCTTTTTCCCCAGTTCAAATCCGGGTGTCGCCTGATTTTAATTAATAAAAGACTCGAAATCACTTATTGACTGATATAATCTATAACTCACCGAATTGTTCCCCAGCCGAAGGAGAGGCGGGGTCTCTTGATACGTACTTGACTCTAAGCATCTGGGGTTCTCAAATGAAAAGTGAAAGTTTTTTTAGCCTAGGATTTAAGGAAAGATTATAGTAAGTAATGGAAGAGAATCAAGAGGTCTTGATAGACCTTCCACTACTAGTGGGTTGGTTACTGACTGGACCTTGAATTCGATTGGATAGCCGGAGGTGATATCTAACTAATTAGTAGTTAGTAATTGTGGAAAAGCTGAATATGTTTTGTATCCAAACTCAAATCAAAAGAGTCTCTGAGTACTCAGGTATTCGATTGGATAACTGGCTTTTTTTATAGAATAGAAAAAGTTCAAAAAGAACTTCTTTTCCACCGGTCAAGAGTCGAATAAACTGTTAAAAATCGTATAGGAATTTGTTATATGTATGTGTCTTTATTGGATTGGTTCATTAAATTAATAGTCCGAAATAAAAATCCTTTTTTGACTCTGTACCACTGATTTCACTATTATTAATGAACAATAATGGAATAATTCCTTCATATTCATAGAGATAGGGGACATAATTCACATGGATATTGTAAGTCTTGCTTGGGCTGCTTTAATGGTAGTCTTTTCATTTTCCCTTTCACTTGTAGTATGGGGAAGAAGTGGACTCTAGAAAGACTACTTAACTAATTCTAATTGAGTTTTGAGTTGAGGAATCAAACTGTATCAAATTGTTTTGTAGATCGTTCCGCAAAGTGTTTTTAAAGAAAAAAATGTCAATCAAAGAGGTATTTCAATAATTCCTATGTTTCCATTTTGAAAGGAGATAGAGATGATAGGAAATTTATTTCAAACGAATTTTTCCTAAATTCTCTATTTCGCCGAACGGACTCTTATCCAAGGACAATGAATGGGGAACAAGAGACCCCTTTTCTTTTGTTTTCCTCATCCAAGAGAAAGCCGTTCTGTTATTAATTTAATATAATATATATTTAAGGATATACGTACTTTCTAGAGGAAAGAACATAGACATAGTAGTTGTTCAACAAAATATACACATAATAAGATCTTGACTTGGGCGAGTCGCATATTTGGCACTTATCACTTGTTTTCTTATTTTCGAAAATCGACTCATTTCATATCATGGTTACTCATTTCATATCATGGTTTAAGTATTACAAATTAATGAGGTTTATTATTCGAAGAAATTTCCATACCATAGAATTCTTTGGATCATTTATCAACCAGTCAATCAATTGAATTACTTTATTTCTTAGTTCTTGGGAATGATAAAAAAACATTACTAAGTTGGTTTTTTTTATTAATATAGGCCATACCCATATCATTTTTCTTTCTTTGATTCTTTCGGTGGATGCTGGGATTTATATTTGAAATAATAGGAAATCTAGGAATTCAAACTGTAAAATATAAATAAGAGTTGAGTTGCCTTTCGATTATTTCGGATTGATCAGAATCAATACAAATCAATCAAATAGATGTAGCAGAAAAATAGAATTGGGATCACTATATACCTAACATATATGAAAATACATATTCTAGATTGATCTATATTAAATTAAGTCGGTATCTTTACTTTACTTTAATAGAATTCAATTCTAGTACAACTTTCTACACTACAAAAAACAAAAAAACACCAATCTAATAGATAGTATGGTAGAAAGAAACATATGAATCTTTCTACCCTACTATAAAATTTCATCGAATACTGCTAATTCTAGCCTGCTCGTCTCATTTAAGAAATGAAATTGGACTTTCTATTTTTTTATTTTAATCAAAGAAATCAAGTCTCATTCAAATTAATCATTTTGACTGACCGTTTTTACATAGATAATAAGTAAAAAGGCTGTAGGAACTAGAATGAAGAGTGCAGTAGCAATAAATGCGAGAATATTTACTTCCATAATCTCATCGTTTTTTTTACTTCGCAATAACTCGGGATTTAATCCCATAGAGATGATAAGAATTTCGCCTGTAAATTCAATGGGATGAATTCCATCTTAATGATATTGAATCGGATTAATATCATGAATAACAATATCTGAGCTATCATATCAATTCGCCGTCGCGAATTGAATAGTATAACATAGGAAGATCTTTTATCCATACTGAATCAAAAAAAAAAAAAAAAAATAGAATTCCTGATCGAATCAAGAATTCCTTATTTATCATTCTTTTTTTTTTTTCATAACCTACTGTCTTCCTTGTACAATCAATCATCTGATGAAGTCTCATCTGATCACTTTTCCACTTCTATTGGTTGCAAAACCCCAAAAACCAACTTTGATCTTTCTTTTATTAATATCCTCCCCTCTTTTCTTAGGTTAGTACTAGTGCACATATATGAAAAGTTCAACGTGTAATTTGAATGAGATAGAATGTTTCAAATTGAAATTAGTTAGTCTTAATGATTGAGATGGTGGAAAATCGGAGACAGAAGGAGAGATAGGATTAATCTGAAAAGTATTTTGTCAGGATAACTATAATAAAAAGAAAAAAAAATTGTCTATTGTACAAGAAACGAATTCTATATGTGTATGTACTCCCGAAAAGCATATTCCATTAGATAGGCGCAAGAAATTGAAAAACCAGACCCAATCAATATGGTATCTCTTGGACTTGGAATTCGAAACTTGGAATCCTAAATAGGATCTTATCAATAAAAAATGGAAAATTATATATACTAGTACTAATCCACATATCTCTCCCAGTAATCAGTCCTGGCTGAAGTAATGAAAATTTTCAGGTTTTTTTTATGAGAAATAAATGAAAAAGAAAAGAAATAAGAATCCCTATTGAGAGTGAAATTCTATTGTCTTCCATCTCCCAGAAAGTGGAAAGTGGAATTGATATTTATTGGTTATTGGATCCGTCGGGACTGACGGGGCTCGAACCCGCAGCTTCCGCCTTGACAGGGCGGTGCTCTGACCAATTGAACTACAATCCCCGGAAACTGAGGTATAGAGTATCGATTTTTTTTTATGATTTGATTCAAAACATTTCGAATTTCAATTTTCGTGTTGGAGCAGAGACGCAAGGACTATTTTGATATCCACATGAATATGCACTTTAGTGAAAACCACACGAATTACTAGTCATTTTTCCTTATTTCAAATCGATTGAGAATCAATCTTTCAATAAAGAAAAGGAGTCTTCTTCCTTATTTTATTATTAAGTATAAATACTTTAATTTAATATAAATACTTTAATTTAATATTAAGTATTTATACTTAAAGATTAAGCTTAATAATAAGCTTAAGGTCATGATATAAATCTAGATCATGATCAAAATTTCCCGGAAAAACTAAATCGAGCAAACAAATAAAAAAAAGAAAGTATATAAGAGAATATATAGCAGAAAATTTGACTTGTTTATTCCGCGTATCGGCCATTTCTAGAGGACAAATATCTTCATCTCATAGCGAATGAGCGAATTATTGGGTCGAGCTGGATTTGAACCAGCGTAGACATATTGCCAACGAATTTACAGTCCGTCCCCATTAACCGCTCGGGCATCGACCCAGGAAGAATCTATTTTAGGCTTATTGATAATTCATGATCAACTTCCTTTTGTAGTACCCTACCCCCAGGGGAAGTCGAATCCCCGCTGCCTCCTTGAAAGAGAGATGTCCTGAACCACTAGACGATGGGGGCATACATGCCCAACTGTTTATGTTCATAGTATGAACAGTTTTTTGAAATTGTCAATAGAATCTAATAATTCTAATTAGAAATTAGATTCAAAAGGATCTTTCCGTCCTAATATATGTACATAGATACATTTTCTATGTATATACATAGTGACTATGTCAAGAATTGACTAAAAGGGCCCCTTTAACCCAGTGGTAGAGTAACGCCATGGTAAGGCGTAAGTCATCGGTTCAAATCCGATAAGGGGCTTTATTTTTAGTTTCGTTTTTTCATAAAAGGCCATCCTATTTCTATTTGATAGGGAATAGAGATATTGTTTGTTGATAAAGTCAAAAGTAAACAACTGTATAAGTATAATAAGTTATACTATATTATAACTGTAGTTATAAAGTTGAACTTTTATTCATTATAATGAATAATTATAAGATAAGTCGTCTCTCGAATCACCAAATATTCCTATTTTCTATTTTTTGAATAAAATCTGTTGGAATGCGAAATTAACAAATGAAAAAGTAAGTGGACCTAACTTATTGAATCATGACTATATACGCTATTCTGATATTTAAATTTGATAGAAATTAAATTGGAACAGTTGACTTTTTTTTTCTTTAGACTCTGCATAAATTTGTCGATATTTCCGATTCAATTTTTGTGTTCCTAGCTATTCCATAGAATAGATAGGAATAAATTGACTATTCTCTTCGTTCATAGAGAGGGAACTTTTTATTCCAAATCACAAAGCCATTTTCAATATTTTTCTTTGATTTCAAAACGGAATTAAATTCGATCTTACCTATCGAATAAGATTTAGCTATATTTATCGAATCGTGGCTTCATGTACCAACTATTTCTATATCCATGCATCCCATATTTTTGTTCCGACAGTGGGATAGAGAATGTATGCGGTAAAGAAACTTTCATTTCCAGTTTCCTATTATTTTCTTGTTT